AAAAGATGATTTTTGTTTTTTAACAGTTTTGGGAATGGAAACCGAACTTCCTTTTGGTTCTCCCCGAAACCGGCCGTCTTTTTTTGAACCCATTTTTAAGGAACTCGAAAAAAAAATTGGAAAATTTCAAAAGAAATATTTTCTACTTCTAAAAATTTTTAAAGGAAAAATCAAATTACTTCGAAAAGTTTCAAAAGAAACAAAAAAATGGGTTATCAAAAGTATCGTTTTTTTTAAAAAAATAAGAAAAGAACTCTTAAAAGTAAATCCAATTCTCTTATTTCGATCAAGAGAAGTAGACGTATATGAATCGAGTGAAACTAAAAAAGAAAGAGATCCCATAATCAGCAATCAGATGATTCATGAATCATTTAGTCAAATTGCATCTCCACGTTGGACAAATTCTTCATTGACAGAAAAAAAAATGAAGGATCTGACTGATAGAACAAATACAATTAGAAATCAAATAGAAAGAATTACAAAAGAGAAAAAAAAAGTAACTCCAGAAAGAAATATTAGTCTTAACAAAACAAGTTATAATGCTAAAAGATTAGAAAAATGGCAAATATTAAAAAGAGGAAATGCTCGATTAATCTCTAAATTACCTTTTGTTTTTCAATTTTTCATTGAAAGAATATACACAAATATATTTTTATCTATCATTAATATTCCCAGAATGAAGAGAAAATTATTTCTTGAATCAACAAAAAAAATTATGAATAAATCCATTTACAATAATGAAACAAGTCAAGAAATAATTAATAAAACAAATCAAAATCCAATTGAGTTTATTTCGACTATAAAAAAGTCACTTTATAATAGTAGTAATAGTAAGACAAATTCACATATTTTTTATGACTTATCGTACTTATCACAAGCATATGTATTTTACAAATTATCACAAACCCAAGTTATTAACTTGTATAAATTAAAATCATTTCTTCAATATCAAGGAATCCCTTTTTTTCTTAAGCCTGAAATAAAGGATTCTTTTGAAACACAAGGAATAGTTCATTCTAAATTAAGGGATAACAGACTTCCGAGTTCTGAAATGAATCAATGGAAAAACTGGTTAAGAGGGCATTATCAATACGATTTATCTCAGATCAGATGGTCTAGATTAATACCACAACAATGGCGGAATAGAGTTTATCAACGTCGTATGGTTAAAAGGAAAAATTTCAGCAAATGGAATTTATATGAAAAAGACCAATTAATTGATTACAAAAAAGAAAATATTTTGGAAGTCTATTCATTATTGAATCAAAAAGAAAATTTTCAAAAATACTATAAATATGATCTTTTATCATATAAATCTATTAATTCTGAAAATAAAAAGGACTCATTTATTTCTAAATCGCCGTTTGAAGGAAATAAGAATCAAGAGATTTCTTATAATTACAACACATATAAAGACACTTTTTTTGATATGCTGAGGAGTATCCCTATCAATAATTATCTAGGAAAGGGCGATATTCTATATATGGAAAAAACTCCCGATAGGAAATATTTGGATTGGAAAATTCTCAATTTTGATCTTAGACAAAAAGTCGATATTGAGGCCTGGATCACGATCGATGCCAATAGTAATCAAAAGACTCAGATTGTTACTAATAATTATCAAATAATTGATAAAAAAAATATTTTTTATCTTCTGATTCCCGAAATGAATTTACCAAACTCCCAAAAAGTCTTTTTTGATTGGATGGGGATGAATGAAAAAATACTAAAGCGTCCCATATTGAATCTGGAACTTTGGTTCTTCCCAGAATTTTTGTTACTTTATAATACATATAAAACGAAATCTTGGTTTATACCAAGCAAATTACTTCTTTTAAATTTGAATAAAAATGAAAATAGTAATGAAAATCAAAATCAAAAGATTAATGAAAAGCAAAAGGGAAGTTTTTTGATACCATCGAATAAAAAAATAAAGAATCAAAATCAAGAAGAAAAAAAAACCACAAGTCAAGGGGATCGGGATCTTGGATCCGTTCTTTCAAACCAACAAAAAGATATTGAAGAAGATTATGCGAGATCGGACATGAAAAAAGGTAAAAAGAAAAAACAATACAAAAGTAACACAGAAGCAGAACTAGATTTGTTCCTGAAACGTTATTTGCTTTTTCAATTGAAATGGGACGATACTTTGAATCAAAGAATGATCAATAATATTAAGGTATATTGTTTCCTGCTTAGACTAATAGATCCAAGAAAAATTTCTATATCCTCGATTCAAAGGGGAGAAATGAGTTTGGATATAATGCTGATTCAGAAGAATTTAACTCTTCCAGAATTGATGAAGAGGGGAATATTGATTATCGAACCCATTCGTCTGTCTGTAAAAAACGACGGACAGTTTATTATGTATCAAACCATCGGTATTTTGTTGGTTCATAAGAGTAAGCACCAAACTAATCAAAGATACCGAGAGCGAAGAGATGTTGCTAAGAATAATTTTGATGAATCTATTCCACCACATGAAAGAATAACAAGAAATAGAGACAAAAATCATTTGGATTTGCTTGTTCCTGAAAATATTTTCTCATTTAGGCGTCGTAGAAAATTAAGAATTCTAATTTGTTTCAATTCAAAGAATAGGAATGATGTAGATAGAAATCCTGTATTTTGCAACAAAAAGAATAGCAGCCAAGTTCTAGGTGACAGTAATCACCTTGATAGAGAGACAAATCAATTAATGAAATTGAAGTTCTTTCTTTGGCCTAATTATCGATTAGAAGATTTAGCTTGTATGAATCGCTATTGGTTTGATACCAATAATGGCAGTCGTTTCAGTATGTTAAGGATACATTTGTATCCACGATTGAAAATTCGTTGATAGTACATTTTTCCTATATATCCTCTACTATATAGGATATATGAAAGCAAATAAATACACACATCACACGTCCTGTCTTACATTTCATTCTAAATATCCAATACTAAATGAATAATGTATCAATTCGATCTAGAAATGAATCAACAGAACCCTCTTCATTTTAGGTCTAAATTCTTCGCTTTTGTGAATACGAAAATGTGCCAATCCTTTTCTCTCCCTATCTAAATCTAATTTTCAATTGGATTGCTTCATTTGAATTGATAAAATTAGGAGTTCATAAAGAAATTTGAATTAGATTATTGTATATACCACATTAAAATGAATGACATTATTATTACTGATCGGTAAAATCCATATCTGTAAAAAGGGAGAGGAGGCTTTTTTTTATGGTAAGAAATTCATTCATTTCGGTTATTTCTCAAAAAGAAAATGAAGAAAACAGAGGGTCTGTTGAATTTCAAGTATTCAGTTTCACCACTAAGATAAGGAGACTTACTTCACATTTGGAATTGCACAAAAAAGACTATTCATCTCAGAGAGGTTTGCGAAAAATTTTGGGAAAACGTCAACGATTACTGGCTTATTTGTCAAAAAAAAATAGAGTACGTTATAAAGAATTAATTGATCGGTTGGATATTCGAGAGACAAAAACTCGTTAATTTAAAGAGTGATATCATTTGAACTTCTGCGTTTCAATTTTGATGAACTTCTTTTGACTTTCAGCAATTCATGGAAGAATGACTCGGTAAAAAACTTATGATTGCACCAACTACAAGAAAAGACCTCATGATAGTCAATATGGGTCCTCACCACCCATCAATGCATGGTGTTCTTCGACTTGTCGTTACGCTCGATGGTGAAGATGTTATTGACTGTGAACCAATATTGGGTTATTTACACAGAGGAATGGAGAAAATTGCGGAAAACCGAACAATTATACAATATTTGCCTTATGTAACACGTTGGGATTATTTAGCTACTATGTTCACAGAAGCAATAACCGTAAATGGACCCGAACAACTAGGCAATATTCAAGTACCTAAAAGGGCTAGCTATATCAGAGCCATTATGTTGGAGTTGAGTCGTATAGCTTCCCATTTGTTATGGCTGGGTCCTTTTATGGCAGATATTGGGGCACAGACCCCTTTCTTCTATATTTTTCGAGAACGAGAATTGATATATGACCTATTCGAAGCTGCCACCGGTATGCGAATGATGCATAATTATTTTCGTATCGGGGGAATAGCTGCTGATCTACCTCATGGATGGATAGATAAATGTTTGGATTTTTGCGATTATTTTCTAACAGGGGTTGCTGAATATCAAAAGCTTATTACACGGAATCCTATTTTTTTAGAACGAGTTGAGGGCGTAGGCATTATTGGAGGAGAAGAAGCACTAAATTGGGGTTTATCAGGACCAATGCTACGAGCTTCCGGAATACAATGGGACCTTCGTAAAGTTGATCATTATGAGTGTTACGACGAATTTGATTGGGAGGTTCAATGGCAAAAAGAAGGGGATTCATTAGCTCGTTATTTAGTACGAATCAGTGAAATGACAGAATCCATAAAAATTATCCAACAGGCTCTGGAAGGAATTCCAGGGGGACCCTTTGAAAATTTAGAAATCCGACGCTTTGATAGAGTAAAAGATACTGAATGGAATGATTTTGAATATCGATTTATTAGTAAAAAACCTTCTCCAACTTTTGAATTGTCCAAACAAGAACTTTATGTAAGAGTCGAAGCACCAAAAGGAGAATTGGGAATTTTTCTGATAGGAGATCAGAGTGTTTTTCCTTGGAGATGGAAAATTCGCCCACCGGGTTTTATCAACTTGCAAATTCTGCCTCAGTTAGTTAAAAGAATGAAATTGGCTGATATTATGACGATACTAGGTAGTATAGATATCATTATGGGAGAAGTTGATCGTTGAAATGATAATTGATAATACAACAGAACTACAAGCCATCCATTCGTTTTCCAGATTGGAATTCTTAAAAGAAGTCTATGGGATCATATGGGTGCTTGTCCCTATTTTGACTCTTGTATTAGGAATCACACTAGGTGTACTAGTAATTGTTTGGTTAGAAAGAGAAATATCTGCAGGGATACAACAACGTATTGGACCTGAATACGCCGGCCCCGTGGGAATTCTT